GGAAGTTTCAGTACAGTAGACAGTATTGTTAATCATTCAAATTTAACAACGGGGATTCCTTGCGCAAGGATGTTCATTTGTACGTGTATCATATATAATATACATCACAAGTCTTGTGATAAGAAACAAAATTTCCGCTCAGATACGCTTGTAAAAGAGTAGAATGAATGAGAAACATAACGAATTGTGAATTGCTAATGAAAGGATAAATAATTAAAGAGGCCAACGGGCCTTTTTAGGGTTTTGGGGATAGAGGGACTTGAACCCTCACGATTTTGAAAGTCGACGGATTTTCCTCTTACTATAAATTTCATTTTTGTCGGTATTGACATGTAGGATGGGACTCTATCTTTATTCTATTCGCATCTGATTAATCAGTTCTTCAAAAGATCTATCAGACTATGTATGATGGAGTAAGTAAATGATTTGATCAATGAATATTCGATTCTTTTTTCAACTTGGAGATATTGGAATCGATTCATAACAATTCGTTCATTTTTATATATCATTTGTTATTTTATATAACAATTAAAAAAATATAAAAAATAGAGATTCGGGTTGTCATTAATCAAATAGTATTTCAGTACGTAATACGTTTATCTTTCATCTTTTCTGGAGTTTCGATGGAAGGATTCATTCCTTTACTAACGCAACGTAGTCAACTCCATTTGTTAGAACAGCTTCCATTGAGTCTCTGCACCTACCCTTTTTTTTGTTTTCGGAAAAAGGATTTGGCTCAGGATTGCCCATTTTTAATTCCAGGGTTTCTCTGAATTTGAAAGTTATCACTTAGTAGGTTTCCATACCAAGGCTCAATCCAATTAAGTCCGTAGCGTCTACCGATTTCGCCATATCCCCCTCTTTTAAGATTAGTATCTCATTATGATGTCCTTCCCCTTTTTCTTTCATTTGTATTATGCTGGAACCACTGAAGTCATTAGAATACCGATTCCTCTATTGAAAAGTGTTTCCTCCTATTTGATTTCTTGTCTATCTTCTTTCATCTCTATCGGAGACTCGTATTTGGTCCGATCCAAAATGATTCTATCATTTCTGTATCTGCAATTCAATAGAATTCAATATAGATAGATATATAGACATATATATTTTCCCCTCTTTCTATTATTTTTCGAGTGCAATTTTGAATACTTAAACGGTCGATTCTTTTTTTCGTCTTAGCTTCCCCCTTTCAGAATGAAAACAGAGAAATGCTTCATTATCATCTGAATTGCATTTATTTGGTTGGATTGCACCTTTTCATTTTTCTTTATTTATTTATTCTTACCCTTAGGGCAGATCCTCTATAACATAACTAAAAATCACTTTATTATTCGATAAATTATTTAATATAGAAGTAATATTAAAATATTAATAGAATAGCCATTAACCAATTATTCCATAACCAATTTTAGAATATAAATATATAATCTAAATATAAGAAATTTCAATATATAAAAAGAGAAAATAAAAATTATGTAATGAAATATTGTAATATGTAATATTTTCATTTCATTCGAAATTGTAATATGTAATATTTTGATTTCATTTAAATAGACAGACATTCAAATAGCATAGTAAAAAAAAAATAAAGAATAGTATAGAATTAAATCAGTAAAGAGTAAATAACTAAAAAACCTAAAATAAAAATAACCAAAAATCAGAAAAATAATAAGAATTTCAAATGTCATTTGAATTCAAAAACAAAAATTGACTATCTAATTGAGATTAACACATTAATTATTGATACACATCCATTTGATAAATAGATCAAAATTTTCTATCGCTATATTCTATTAATCGTTATATTAATTATTATGTTCTATAATAGAACAATTCAAAATATTCAATATTTATTTGAAATTAGATTCGATATTCATATTAATTAGTTAATTAGGAATAGCTAAGATCCCAGTAATTTACTAAATTACTATGCATGTAACATTTCTGTTATGTGAGCCCGCTTAGCTCAGAGGTTAGAGCATCGCATTTGTAATGCGATGGTCATCGGTTCGATTCCGATAGCCGGCTTTTCTCTATTTATTTGATTTTTCACATAATTGATAATGTGAAAAATCAAATAAATAGAGAAACAACTTCTTCCCTTTTTTCAAAGGTCACCGATCTACCATGTCGTAGGAACTTCCCATTATGAATAAAAATGGGAGAGGTTCTATTTCTGTAGAACAAATCACGAACGGAACTCTTACTTTTTTATATCATTTACATATACAATAGGATCCGGATATTGATCCAATTCATCTAATTCTTCTTTGTTTTGTAGTACAATACTTTACTGGATTTCGCTTCATTTATCATATTTATCATTTAGTTTAGTTTTAATTTAGGTTTATGAAATTTAAATAAAATAAGGAGTCTTTATGTCGCGTTACAGAGGGCCTCGTTTCAAAAAAATACGCCGTCTGGGGGCTTTACCGGGACTAACTAGTAAAAGGCCCAAAACCGGAAACGATCTTAAAAACCAATCGCGTTCCGGTAAAAA